TCTATCTCTCTAAAACTCTCTAAAAAAGATCTTTTTTGTAGTGCAAGTTAATTCTTTCGAGTTTATTTTTTTGTTCCTATTCTCCTTTCTCATAAAAAGGTACTTTAAGTAAAGGATTACTTCGTTCTTGATAGTTATTTACTTAATCGGTGGATAGGAAAATACTCTGGATCGGAATCGTGGGGAGTACTCCTTCATCATTTCTACCAACATAAAGCCCCAATTAGAATCCCTTTATATGCTATGCAGTATGAACAGAAAAATCCTGTTGAATAACTTACATAATCTCTATTACGAATCCTTTGTGTACCTTGGTGTTCCTAACTATCCACCCTTTTTGGTCACAAGGACCCCCCCGCTCATTAGGGTAATACATGTCTGTTAATAGCTAGTAAAATCCCTAGATAGTTGCTCCTTTTGAACCCGCTTCAAGTCATGATGACTAATCACTCAATCTTGGGGTAAATAGTATAGTATATAATGCTTATGTTTACTTTCACTTAACACTTGTACATAGGAAATGAGACTGAATCTTTTTACTGCAAAGTAAGAAACTGTTTTTTTCACTCATATAACTATCTGGTTTAGTTCATCAACCCGAATGATGAATAAAAAATAAAAAGGTATATTAAACCCATGAAATTTCCTTCCTATAAAGAAAAGACATGGAGGAAATTTTATGTCTTAACGAATCACACGTAGAGATATTGATAACACACATAGAGTTAATGGTATTTCATAACTAATTGATTGAGCAGCAGCCCGTAAACCACCTAAAAAGGAATATTTATTATTTGATCCATAACCTGACATAAGAAGGCCCACGGGAGCAATACTTGAAATGGCAATCCATAAAAAAACACCAATACTTAAATCGGCTAGAACAAGGCGATATCCAAAAGGAATTACTAAAGAACTTAGTAGAATTGATGTGACTGCTATGGATGGTCCGATACTGAATAAACGAGTATCTCCTCTTGATGGAAGAAGATTCTCTTTGAAAAGTAATTTTGTACCATCTGCTAAAGCTTGAAGAATTCCCAAAGGCCCGGCGTATTCAGGGCCAATACGTTGTTGTATCCCCGCAGATATTTCTCTTTCTAACCAAACAATTACTAGTACACCTATTGTGATTCCTAATACAGGAGTAAAAATAGGGACAAGCATCCATATGATCTCATATACCTCTTTTAAGGATTCCAATCTAAAAAAAGAATTGATAGCTTGTACTTCTGTTGTATCTATTATCATTTTAACGATCAACTTCTCCCATAATGATATCTATGCTACCTAGTATTGTCATAATATCAGCCAATTTCATTCTTTTAACTAATTGAGGAAGGATTTGCAAATTGATAAAACCCGGTGGTCGGATTTTCCATCTCCAAGGAAAAACACCCTTATCTCCTATCAGAAAAATTCCTAATTCTCCTTTTGGGGCTTCGACTCTCACATAAAGTTCTTGTTTTGACAATTCAAAAGTAGGAGAAGGTTTTTTACTAATAAATCGATAGTCAAAATCATTCCATTCGGGATCCCATACTTTATCAAAGCGCCGGATTTCTAAATTCTCATAGGGCCCCCCCGGAATTCCTTCTAAAGCCTGTTGAATAATTTTTATTGATTCTGTCATTTCACCGATTCGTACTAAATAACGAGCTAATGAATCCCCTTCCTTTTGCCATTGAACTCCCCAATCAAATTCATCGTAAGACTCATAATGATCAACCTTTCGAAGATCCCATTGTATTCCGGAAGCTCGTAGCATTGGTCCCGATAAACCCCAATTAATTGCCTCCTCTCCGCCAATAATGCCTACTCCCTCAACTCGCTCTAAAAAAACAGGATTCCGTGTAATAAGTCTTTGATATTCAGTAACTCTTGTTAAAAAATAATCACAAAAATCCAAACATTTATCTACCCAGCCATAAGGTAAATCAGCAGCGACTCCTCCAATACGAAAATAATTATGCATCATTCGCATACCGGTAGCAGCTTCGAATAGGTCATATATCAATTCTCTTTCTCGAAAAATATAGAAGAAGGGGGTCTGTGCGCCAATATCTGCCATAAAAGGGCCAAGCCATAACAAATGCGAAGCTATACGACTTAACTCTAACATAATGACTCTGATATAGCTGGCCCTTTTAGGCACTTGAATATTGCCTAACTGCTCTGGTGCATTTACAGTTATTGCTTCAGTGAACATAGTAGCTAAATAATCCCAACGTGTTACATAAGGTAAATATTGTATAATTGTTCGGTTTTCCGCAATTTTTTCCATTCCTCTATGTAAATAACCCAATATCGGTTCACAGTCAATAACATCTTCACCATCTAGAGTAACAATGAGTCGAAGAACACCGTGCATTGATGGGTGCTGAGGGCCCATATTGACTATCATAAGGTCATTTCGTGTAGCTGGTGCAGTCATAGGTTTTTTCCCGATTCATTCTTCCATGAATTGCTGAAAGCGAAAAGAGGTTCATCAAAATTTAAGCGAAAATTCAAAACGACTCTTCAAATTAATGATTTTTTGTTTCTCGAATCTCCAACTGTCCGATTAATTCTTTATAACGTACTCTATTTTTTTTTGACAAATAGGCGAGCAGCCGTTGACGTTTTCCTAGAATTTTACGCAGACCTCTCTGAGATAAATAGTCTTTTTTGTGCAATTCCAAATGTGAAGTAAGTCTCCGTATCCTATTGGTGAAACTTACTACTTGAAATTCAACAGACCCCTTGTTGTCTTCGTTTTCCTCTTTCAAAATAATTGCACTGAATGGATTTTTTATCATAAAAAAAGCTCCTTCTACCCTTTAATTTACATATAAAATATATTATTTGATCAGTAATAATAATATTAGTCATTTTAATGTAGTAATTAGTATACACAAGAATTTTAATTTTAGTTGGACAGGGATAAAAAAGTATATGGTACGTTTTTCCACTTACAACGTCAAATAATTTAGACCGAAAATTCTGAATATTCCATATATTCGTTTATTTTATAGATTTTATCCAAACAAATTGATACGTCATTGACTTAGTATTAAATAAAAAAGATCTAATATTAGACTGGGACGTAAGACAGGGCATATGTGCATCTGTTTGCTTTTCTATATGGTACAGAATATATAGGAAAAATGTACCATCAAACAATTTTTAATTGTGGATATATTCTTAACAAACTAAAACGGCTTCCATTATTGGTATTAAACCAATATCTATTCATACAAGCTAAGTCTTCTAATCGATAATTAGGCCAAAGAAATAACTTTAATTTAATTAATTCATTTTTATCTCTATCAAGATGCTTTTTTTGATCCAAAAAAGGATTCCTGTTTTTTATGTTCTTTTTGTTACAAAATACTCGATTTTTATCCACACTATTTATATTCTTTGAGTTGAAAGAAATTAGAATTTTCAATTCTCTACGACGTCTAGATGATAAAATCTTTTCAGGAACGATAAAATCATAATGTTTTTTGTCTCTCTTTCGAATTATTATTTGATATCTTGGGATAGATTCATCCAATTTATTTTTATTGATATATCTTTGTTCTCGATATCTTTGAGGAGTTTGGTACTTACTTTTATGAACCAACGATATACCTACGGTTTGATATATAATAAAATATCCGTCGTTTTTTACAGACAAACGAATGGGATCGATAAAAAATATCCCCTTTTTATTCAATTCCATAGGAGTCAATTTTTTTCGAATCACCATTATATCCAGATTTATTTCTTTCCTTTGAATAGACGATATAGTAGTATCTCTTGGATTTATCAGTCCAAGCAAGTAACAATATATCTTGATATTATTGATCATTCTTTCAGTTAAATTCGGAATTAAACCATCGTCTATTATCCATTGAAAAAGCAAATAGTGTTTCCGTAAGAAAATTATTTCTGGTCTCATCTTATTTCGGATCTTATATTGTTTTTTCATTTTATCTTGGTTTTGTGAATATGATCCAAGGCCTCTTCGGCCCGCGGGTTCTTTTTCTTCTTGATTTCGATTCATTAATTCAGAATATCTTTTTTCATTCGATGGTCTAAAAAAATGGAATTTTTTCTTTTCATTGATGTTTTTCTTTAAATTTAAAAGAAGTAATTTGCTTGGTATAATCCATGGTTTTATTTTGTATACATTATAAAGTGGCACAAATTCTGGGAAGAACGGAAGTTTCATATTTGTCGATATTGGGTTTAGGATTTCTTCATTCATTTCCATCCAATCAAAAAAGAGTTTCTTGTCATTGATTGGATTTATTTCTAAATCTTGATGAATCATCAGATAAAAAATATCGTTTTTATCCATTTTATCGATTTTTTGGTAATTCTTACTTCCAAGCTTAGTATTTATATTACTGCTATAATCCATTTTGGTCCAGGCCTCAATATCTATTTTTTGTCTTAGAAAAAAATTGAGAATTGTCCAATCAAAATATTTTCTATCTGGATTTTTTTGCATATACATAATATCGCCCTTTTCTAGATAATGATTGATAGGAATTTCCTCCAGGCTTTCAAATAAATTTTGTTTAGAATTGTTGTAATTAAAAGTAATTTTTTGGTTGTTATTTAATTCTGATGGTGATCCATAAATAATATACGAGGACTTCTTAATTTCAGAATTAATAGATTTATATGATAAAAGATTATATATATAGTATTTTTGAAAATTATCTTTTTGGTTTGGTAATGGATATACTTTAAAATCCTTTTGTTTTTTGTGATAAAGTAATCGATCTTTTTCATACGAATTCCATTTTGTTAAATATTTATTTTGTGTAATACCACCTTCATTTATTGTAGTTCGCCATTTTTGTGGTATTAATTCAAACCATCTAATCTGAGATAAATTGTATTGATAATGACCTCTTAACCAGTTTTTCCATTGATTCGTTTCAGAACTTGAAAGTTTTGTATGTCTTAATTCGGAATGAAATATTCCTTGTGTTACAAAATAATTTTTTATTGCAGTCTTAAGAAAAACGGGAGTTCCGTGATACTCAAAAATAGATCTTAACTTATACAAATTAATAACTCGGGTTTGTGATAATTTGTAAAATACATATGCTTGTGATAAAGAGGATAAGTCAAAAAAAAGATGTGAATTCCTCTTACTATTCTTAATATTGTAAAGTTCACTTTTTAGAGTCGAAATAAAGTTAATTTCTTTTTTGTTTTTTTTTATTTCTTGGTTTGTTTTATTATTGTAAATGTATTTATCAAAACAAAAATTTCTTGATTCAAGAACTAGTTGTGTAGGAATTCTGGCAATATGAATGATACATATAAAGATATCCATGTATATTCTTTTAATGAAAATTTTTATAAACAAATCTAATTTATAGATTAATCGATTTCTTCTTTTTTTTATTTTTAATATTTTCCAAAAAAATTTTGGTGATTTTTCCTTTCCATTATAACTATAACTTGTTTTGTTAGGACTACTTCTTTTCTTGGCGTTGCTGTTTTTTTCTTTTGTAAGACTCTTTGTTTTCTTTCTGATTGTGCTTGTTCTATCAGCCAGATTTTTAATTTTTTTTTCTCTCAGTGAATAATTTGTATTATCTGTAGATTTTATTTTTCTAAACGAGTCGTGAATTATCTGATTCCTAATTATATAATCTTTTTTTTGGTTAGTTTCGCCGGGTTCATACACCTTTCTCAATATAAATAATCGAGTTGGATGTACTTTTAAGAGTTCTTTTTTTATTTTTTTTATAAACAGAAATAAAACGTTTTTGATAACAACCCTTTTTGGTTCTTTTGAATCTTGTATAAAATTTTTTGTTCTTTCTTTTAAAACGCTTATAACTCGAAAATGATTATTTTTCGTTTTTCGAATTTTTTTTTTAAGTTCTTTAAAAATAGGCTTAAAAAAGGAAGTTTTGGGGGGAACAGAACCAAAGGGAAGGGTAGTTTGCGTTCCCCAAGCCGTTAAAAAAGAAAACTTTTGTTGTTCTTTCTTTAGATCTTTATAAGAAGAAAAATAGGGCCTCAATTTGGATCTGTGCCAAGGTTTCAAATAAAAAGGAAATACTATTTTTATCTGAATACCATCTTTAAACCAATTTCTGGGAAGTTCGAGTTCTGATACTTGAACACCGTTATAGGTACATATAATATGCTTTTCTCTATTCCACTCATCGAAGTCCTCAGCCCACTCAGGGGGTTGAGATAATAAAATACGCCCGATATTTTTAACTATTATCAATGAAGGTAATAAAAAATATTTTCTAAAAATAGATTGAATTATTAAAATTAAACTTCTTGTTGCTTGTGGATATGGAACAAAATCCCAGGCTTCCGCGATTTTTATCCACGTTTTTTCCTTTATTTTGTTCTCTTCTTCTTCCTTTTGTTTTTTTTTTTGTTCCTCTGTATAATCTTTAAATTCTGATCCTTTACCCATCCAATTTCTAAAAAAAAAATTCATCTGTTCAGGGATATTAAAAGAAAAAAGGGGGGATTTTTTTATTCTGTCCAAAAAAAGGGGGGAATGTGCATTTGCTTGAAACAATTTCGAAATAAAAGTTTTACGCCTTTGAACACGCATAGAACCTTTGATGAATTCTCGACGAAAATCTGATTCTTCCGAATAGTCTCTAATAGACACCCAGTTTTTGACACTTGCTTTGCGACTACGTTTAGTAGGCCTATAAATTATTTCATGATCCCTTTTTCTTGAACGTATATGATAATCCAACGGTAGGCCTTCATGAGCTGCGCCCGACAGGAATTCCAATTCGGTAATAAGTTTGTATGACCATCTAGGGACTTTTTTACTGATTTCTTTTATTACAAATTTTTGTTTTGTTTTTTGACCATTAGGGCTAGTTAGAATTGTATTCAATAAAAATTTGTAAAATTTGGCTCTTTTTTCTGAACCAATCCTTCCTTGTTCTTTTTCTGAAAATAAAGAGAGGCCCTTCCAATTTAAACTCGATCCCGATTCTCTATCGAATTTACTGATTAAAGTAAATAAATGACGATTTTCCGTTGAAAAAGTTTTTTTATCAAATCGGTCTATTTTCTGTTCAACCTCTTGGTAATCAGTATCAGGAAGAAGGAGACTATGAATCTTATTAATTTCCATTGTCTCTATGAAATTTTCTAACGAAATTTTATTTATGATTGAAGGTGAAATTTTTTTTTTGATTGTTCCCCGATATAACCCATTCAAAATGGGATCATACATTTTAGGCAAGTAATATTTTCTAGTCTTATCATTACACAATCTAGTACTTTTTTCGAGTATATCTAGAGAAAAAAATCCCGTATCTAGAGCCTCAATTCTATTTAAAAACTCGTTGTTTAAGTTGTTATTTTTGTGTTGGTTAGTATAAACCCAATGATTGTACAGTTCATCCGAAGAGAGTTTTTCTAGTGTGGGCAGGGACATCCTTCTTTGTATCATTTCTCCAAAAGTTGACAAGCTAGGCGGATACGTAAAAGAGATTCTTTCTTTTCCATCACTTCGGC